CCAATGTATAAACTAAAAATTCCAATGGCTTTGGCTACTATAACCTTCCCAACCACGATTTTTTCTTTTTTCTAGGCATTTCACCTCGAAATACGAAATTGTACTTAAAAAATAGCAATGATAAAGAAATAGTGGATTCCATCGTTTCTATGGTTACTTCTTAAACGGTGAGGTCTTCTCTATACACCGGAGCCTTTACTTCATTTAATCAATGTTATTGCTAACTTGTATAGTTCACATTCTTCGGCTCTACCCATGAATTATCCAGTAATAGGTCTTTCACAACGAGCTCTACCTATACAGTAACGGTATTTAATTATGAAAGTTGGCTGGGTAGCTGACCCTGTTAGTCCGTTCTTGCAAGAGGCGTCTAGGTTAACTAAGATTTCCTCCGCTTAATGGATAACCATTTGCTACCAATGGAGAATTGCTTCTCATCTTGAATTGAGGTGAGTGGTTTTACACCAATAGAAACCATAAATTTCATACACAATAAAAGGGATATCATCCATTTTCTTATTTTTAGATAGGAAATGTAGTTTGTTTTTCCGTTCTATCCTATTTGATCATTGATATTTGAACATTGTCCTCTTTCCTTTGTTCTAGTTCATGATCTGAACGAGTCGCACATACACCCTAGTACATGTTCCTCGACGCTGAGGGCATCCCCGAAGCGCGGGGGATTTTGTGACATTTCTAATTGGCTGTCTTGTATTTCTAATAAGTTGTTTAATCGTTGGCATGTTGAATCATATACATAATGGACTGGTTTAGATCAATCCTAACCGGATGATTATGAATTACAATAGTAAATAAAAATCATAGAATATTAAACTCGGCAGGGTGAATTTTAAATCACGACTTGACGTGAAATTGAAATAAAGGCTATTCTCATTCAACCGCTACAAGATCAACAATTCCATAAGCTTGGGCTTCTGTTGCTGACATAAAAACATCTCTTTCCATGTCTTCGGATACAACCCATAAAGGTTTGCCCGTTCTTTGTACATAAACCCTTGTCAGGGTTTCACGTAGTTTCAGCAGTTCTCCCACTTCCAGGATGAATTCTCCCGTTGCTACTTCAGAAAAAGAACCAGCAGGTTGATGGATCATTACCCTGATGATATAAGATAATAAAAAGTTTCTCTATTTGACACGATGAGGGGAAGATAAAAGAAAGATAAAAGAATAACAAGAAAAAAGATAGAATCGAACAACCGTACGGGCATTATGCATTGCATACGGCTCTACAATAAAATTGACCCTTACCTTCAAAAAAATAGGATCGATTAGACCCCGCTCGGTAAATGATCAACTTACCACCCTTCCTTTCGGAGGAATTCAAAAATACTATGATGGCTCCGTTGCTTTATATATTTATTATATTTTTTTGTCTGTGATTTGTCTGTCATTCAGCAATCCCAAAGTTGCTTTTTTGATCAAATAAACTAAGGAAAAAAGAATATATATTTTTTTTTTCGCTCTATACTATAAATATTGTTAAGAGACCTCTGGTGTGAAAAAAAGTTTGTGACGCTGAACTGGACTTCCGATAATAAAATAGGAAATACCTTTTTCTCATATTACTCTCTCGATACATAATCTAATGTTTTGAAAACAGAATTTCTTATATCGAATTCAAAGTGCCATGCTATTATTACTTAATATTCATATTTCATATGGCGAAGGCATAGTCTTCTTTTTTCTCTCAAATAAAAGCCTCATTGGCGCCAAGCGTGAGGGAATGCTAGACGTTTGGTAATTTCTCCTCCTACCAGGATAAAAGATCCCATTGAAGCGGCTGATCCCATGCATATTGTATGTACATCTGGTTGCACAAATTGCATAGTATCATAAAGAGCGACCCCCGGTATTACCCATCCGCCAGGAGAGTTTATAAACAAATACAGATCTTTGGTATCATCCTCGATACTGAGATATATCATAAGACCAATAAGTTGATTTGAGATCTCACTATCAACCTCTTGACCTAAAAAAAGCAATCTTTCTCGATAAAGTCGGTTGATTAGGGTCAAATTTTTTCCCCTCGAAACCGTACAGGCGCCTTTTGACGCATACGGTTCAAAAAAAAATCAATGTGTAGATTCCAATACTTTTTCTTTTTTCATAGCAAGTTCTTTCTAACTTCTAATAAAAGTATTTTCTTTGATTTTTCACTAAATATGAGTTTGTCTTCCTTTCCTTATAATAATAAAATAAAATAATAATATAATGTATAATATATAAAAGAATTCATTAAACTTATCCAATTTACTTTTCATTGATGGATTGTTTCATCGAGATTCAATCCAAATCACGATGTCATTTTCTTGTTCTTAAATGGGCCTCTTTAATCTTTTTAGGTTTATGCTCTACTCCGGGTAAAGATCCGCCCAATTTTGATTTGGACATATAGTACAAATGCTCCCATTACCACTTCTTTTTGTTATTCCTTCTTTTTTCAATTCACGCATTCCGTAAAATAGTTGACGGCTTCATG